AACCACGCGTCAGAACCAAGGAAATAAACTTCGAAAGCAAGGTCAATAGACTCACTTCTACTTCGGAAAGAATGATAAGATCCAAGGAATGAATGATATCCGGATTCGCAACCTTTAAGGTTACTAGATGGCAGTAGGTCAGATATCAATCAAGGCAAGGGTGAAACCACTCTTTTAGATGCACGCTCTACCCAACTCTACTCGAATGGTGTTGGTGGATAGGTACCCGGGCTAAGAAACTGGAATGGAAATATTAGAAAAGGAAACCTAGGATAGGAACCCGCAATGGATGGACTTGAAACCAATGGAAGTGCCGCCCTGGTCTTGCTAAAGACACATCACGAGTACGAGAATCCATAATAGAGCTGTTGCTCTAGCACCAACGTCAACCTTACCGAACCTGGCAAGATATCAAGATTTCCAATCAAGCAAGGAACCTGCTCCATCCAATATCCTTTCTGGAACAGAGACACCCAAAAAAGCTAGGAGCCCACTATGCTATGCTTAGACCTGGCCTGGAGACATCACAAACCTCGTCAGAAACCGGCGCACCTATGACACGAATCTCCCTATGAACCAATGGTTGTCTTTCCTAAAGCTTACTACTTACCCGGGAAGGTATACGCGCACAAAGAAAGGGAACTACCTCCAATCCGTTAAACTTACTAGGATGAATGTGCCGGTCAAGTATACGATGCGCCTAAAGGAAACAACCATTCCAGCGCCGAACTGACCTGTAGGGAAGTGTACCATCATCCTGTTTCTAAGGTAGAAGTAGTGCCAGGCTTGTCAATATGTCTAGAGTAGCACACAAGAAGAGAATCCCAGAGTAGAGGTTGGAATAGAGATTCGCAGACAGGAATGAATGCGGAGACCATGTAGAGTATCTGGAATCCTTGTAGGAAAGTAAAGCCCCGGTCTGTAATGATAGACAGGAAAGTAAAAGAAATGAATGTGATAGGGATAGGCGCGTAGTAAGTAAATGTAGTGGTGCTCTAAGGTGGGAGTAACCCCTTTTGTTGACTTATTGACTCGTCTTCCGGTTAAAGATCGGAAATCAACTCCTCCACATTTCTGTTAGAGGTACGAGTAAAGGTTCGTTCATATCTGAAAAAGTGCTGTCTCCTCGCGCCCCGGGGGCCGAATTAGAAAGAAGGATGGAGCCCTTCGTTCTGAAAAAGAAGCAAAAGAAGGAATATACCTTGACTCAAGGTGGCACACTATCTTTTTTATCGCTGTAACGGAAATGGAAATGTAGTTGTCTTGGAAAAGTGGGGATTCCCTATCTGATCGAATCAAATCTGACAGGCACGACCTGCCGCTTTTCTGCTAAAATAAAAGCAACTAACTTACTTCTGTACGGTCGAGATAGAGCCGCAGAGATTCTCTCGGCAGCAGATATTGGACATGAGGATTGTTGAGGCACCTTTCATCCTCTCAGCAAGTGAAATTAGTTCGCTGGCTATTGCTCTAAGCATTTCCGGGTTCCTAGGTGGATGAGTCTCAGGCTTATGTGGGCGAACAGGCCGATAGCTAACTTAGGAGCATAAATAAGAAAGAACCTATCCGCAATCATCTCCCGGGGATAAAGGACAATATCCAACCTCTACCACACCGCCAGCAACAACATTCGCTTCATCCAAACCCACTGCTTGACTCGAACAAAAGCCCAGCTAATTCATCTAACAATGGAATGGATATTCAGGAAGTCACATACACTCGGGATAATCGATATCTTGCTATCCTGATTGGAGTGGAGAAACCTCTAGTTTGAGCACAGGCCTTCCTTCCTAAATATGGTCAATTAGCCCACTTTTGGAAGCTTAATCCGACGTTCCCACTCTTTCTTCAAGCGGAAATGAAACTTCTGGATGGAATGCATATCTCAATTCAGTGATAATATCCCTAATCCCTCTATCCCTTCCAGAACTCATCCAAGCAAGAAAACGGATGCGCTAGACGGCCGCTAGAAAACATCTTGACCTTGCGGTTTGTGTTTCCTTTCATTCGCCTTTGTCTGGTAACTGCTTGCTTTAGCTGTTCGGCTATCTAGTTCGCGCAGTCTCAGTTGGTTGATAGTCCAACATTCCATCCTTTGATTTCAGCGGAAAAAGAAGCTACTCCGCTTCGCTCTAGTTCGTAGGAAGATACGCACACACAGCACAGGGCTTTCTCTGTCTATCAACTAAGGTTAGAAATCGATTCTATAAGAAATGAGCACTCAGAACTCTATCTGGAAGATCGAGGATAAGCGATCAAGAAAAGTACTGGCTGGCTTTGCTTTGGTACGAGTAGTTCCAAGGCTTTCTCTTCCTTCAAACGAGTGCCTCTACTTTAGGGATCGGAGGGATCTATCTCTATTTATGGAAGTCTTCCCAAGGGTAGGAGACTATCAATCGGATACTTTCCACTGACCGAGCTACTTCTCCATCTCTGCTTTCTACTGCCCGAGCTACTTCTCCATCTCTGAAGGAACTGGCTTGTCTGGCAGAGGGAACTCACTGGCTGAGAGAACTCTCTTTTCTTAGGAATTCCTCCCAAGCAAGGATCAGATACTGCTATATATTTTAGTACTCGATTTTGAAATGTTGCCCTTGCTTCTTGACTTTCCCCTGCTTGTTCAAATCATGATATCCTTGCCCTGTAGGCATCCCTCATACGATCCGATCTACTTTGATTGTTTCATAGCATAGGTTTGTTTACAAGAAGTGGTAGCTTTCTGTGTTCCTAGCTTGATGGCTTTTCTTACATTCCTATTTCCACATTCCTATATTTCCTTTATTTTCTGGTCTGGCACTGGGCATAAGTTTTTGGTCGGCGGGAAGATACACCCAGCACATATGTTTTAGGTCAGAGTCCCATCCTACATTGACTATTTCCACACTTTATAGAAAGCATTTGGTACATTGGGCAACCTCACACAAGAGATGAAATGGAATTATTCTTGGCATATTTCCTATCATTTCACTACCGAGATCTGATCAATAGGAGGGCTCACCCGGGTTCTAGTTCAATCACTCCAATCCATCTTTTCTTTTCTCGGGCCAAGATGCAATAGTTTACCGGTCTAGTTCGTTTTCCCGAGAACCTACCTGCCCTAAGCGAAGAATGCCTATTCTGGACCAATTTCTAAGGGAAGAAGAGAAGGTTTGGCACCTGCTTCGGATAAATGGTTTCTAAGTACTGGGATCCAACCAGTTTGCTTTTTCTGACAGCACCTGGGAAAGAAGTATTCATTGAACAAGAACAAGGATCTACTAGTCCAACTTTCATTCCAATCTCTATTCCTATCATCTCGCTTTTTCGGACAAGTTTTCTTCTTAACACAGGAGAACAGGAGATGCAATGTCGTTAGGGCCTTCTCGGTCTCCCCAACTAGGGGAAACCTCAAAGCAAACATCCTTCTTCGGACAAGAACTGGCCCATCTGCATCGAACTATTCGAAATCTTGAATCCCATTTCCCTAATCAAAAGGGAGGGAAGGCACTTATAGCAAAGCAGGTACGAGATATCGTTTCTACCAAAACCATGCTATCTACCAGCACCATTCTTGGCAATTGAGAGAAGAAGCAGTCTACCGGAGCGAGAGAACGAACCTAGCGTTTTGAGCCCTTGGAAAACATCATTGATATATGCTAACCCGGAGATTTCTTGGTTCATCATGCTATTGCAGAAGGTTTGCATGCAACTACATTGATTTTAGTAAAGGGTGCGTGCTTTAGATGCACTTTTTAAAAATCGATTAGCTTTCCGGAAATTTGACGTAGATTCAGAAGTGGAACAGGACTAGTTAGTGCTCAGGTTTGCCCGTCAACTAAAAGCAAGCAAGCTGTTTGGTAGATCGGCGTATTTCGGATCGGCGTATTGAAACAGAGATCTCTGGTGCTGGTTAGATCCCATCGGATTCTTTAGTTTAGCCACTAGGCGAGAGGGACTTTTCGAATCAACCATCGACTCTCCTGATCTCCTGAGGGAAAATAGGGTTGCCTAATTAGTTGTGGCCCTAAGGGAAATCCACTTTTTCTTCTTGGGTATCGAGGGCAAATCCGGTTGTTGAGTGAACTCGTGAATCAAACAAAACCCTTCTTCTCGAACTGCTAGTGACCTACCGGACTTAGAACCTGGCCTGGCTTTCGAGAGGAGAGTGAAGTGGAAGCATGAGTGCTTACACGAACGGAAGGAAGTAGAAGTAAGCAAGCCATATTTCGACCCGCTTCATTGAACCTTAGAATGGCAAGTGCTCTTCCTGATGAGGAATAGGCCCGGAAAAAAGATCTGTAGCGACAAGCAAGAAAACCTCTTTTCTGATGAAAGTGATTATGGCTGCTATGTCTCCTACCTTGCTATCGAGAATTGCATTTCCATTCCGGAAGAATGAGAGAGAGGGAGTCTTCAACCAACTTCCTTGTTTTCTTATCCGGGCTTAAACCAGAAACGAAGGATCCTTACCTGCCACTACCATAACTTTACTTAACTTAACTGCTCTTGTCAGCTAAAATATATAGGACTCTTCTAAAGCAAGGAACACTTCACCATCACCCATCAAGCAAGGCCTAAACGAACGCACCAGTACAACTACATTAACTGCTCTTGTACAAAAGGCAGAAAGAAACCTCTCTACTCAAGCACTAGGCTATACACTGTAAAACTAGACACACTCTTATCCTTTCAGGCAGTGATACCACTTCTCTGCAAGGCCAAAAGGTATGAAGCAGGGTTGTAGGAGTAGGAGGATGAAGAAGAAGTTGTTTTTGTTAGATTTAGGAAATAGGAAGAAAGCAGATGCTGGATCCGAAGCAGGTTGCTATTGGAGCTAGAGGAAGAAGAAGAAGAAGAAAGCAGGAAGAAGAACAATAAAGTTGTTATTTGTTTTATTTAGGAAGCTGGTTTTATTAAGGAAGTAGTAGCAACCACTCCTCTTTTCATTAGGTTATACCAATCACCCATACCAGATACGAAGGAAGCTGTACCTGTACCAATTCCCTGCAAGGCATCTTCAAAACCTAGCAACAAAAACCAATACCAGCCCCACTTCACCAAAACCCATTCTTCTCAAGGAAGGTTCCTGTACCTTTCCATTACTAGTAAAAAGATAGCTATAATGATAGCACTTCCCTTCAAGGAACCAACCATTAACAATACCTGTACCAATACTTATCAAGCTTGTAAAGCTAGGATAAATGATGCCACGCTTCTTCCCTTCCCTGAACGATCCATTACAGGCTACCACTACTGGCTACCTTTACTTTAAAGCACTGTACTAGACTAGAGTAGACTTCCAAAACAGTTCCTACTGATCCGTATACCAATACCTTACTTTTAAGAAACGAAAGTGCAACGGCTTTCGAGTAATAAAGAACCTACTTTGCCAGCCTTGAGAAGGGAATGACCCTAGAGCCCAAGCAAACCATCTACGCAAGGCCGAAAACCCGCCAATCAAACCGCTAAAGCAAATGGGCAAGAAGGTTGAGCTGATGTAAATAGTAAAGGTCGGAAGCTCTAGCTTATGAAGACTCATGTTTTGTCTTGCCTGTGTCAGCTTCCATCTCCCGATGTTGCTACTCGTATCCATTCCTCCGTCTATAAACGACGTAAAAAAGAAGTACCATTCTTTCTCAATACTAGATTCCCTTATCCAGTGCAAGATGAAGGGATTTAGTGCTCGGAGGGCAGAACCTGTCTGTCAATTGGGCCCGATCTAGCTAATAAGAAGCATCAATAGAATGGAGTGGAGAACGCATAGACTCACATCCCCAGCCTTACAGTAGACAAGGTTGTCGGATCCACGGCTCTGCTATTGGAAGCACTACAACGGATATCATACTTCATGGGCGAGGGGAGGATGAGTATGACAGGCCGATACCAACTAGAATGAAAATCTGTATGCCAAGAGTTTGATCAACTTATTCAGGTGGCCAGAGAGGATTCTTCGAACAATTGCTATTTCATTCCATTGGCTAGGAATCGTAGGTATTGGCGTACGTATATTCGCTCGTGTCTCGTAGGAAAGTCTATCGATGAAGGGAAGCACCAGGAAAAGGATGCACTTTCGAAAGCAGGCTCGAACAGGTGAGTTGGTTGAGCAGAGAGGCAAGTCAGTAAGTCCAACCTTCATTGTTGAAGGAACTGCGGGTTAAAGGAAGAACAGTAGGGAGTGAAGGGCCAGTGGTTTTCTGTGGGTTGGTTTCGAGGAAGTGTGAGGCCCAGGCAGGGTATCGTATCACGAACGGGGTTCATCGAAGAAAGGAAACTTTCTTGGCAAAGGCAACTCCATAAATGAATATTCTAGTTATAGAGCTTGGGAGGAATTCCCAGATATCACATATAGTAAGTAAGGACAACCAGGAAGGATGGCAATCCAGTACTTGACAACGATTTAGAGGGGAAGGGCATGTTTCTTATCAATCGCGAATTGCATTTCAAGATCCAACGCTGAATCGACGCCCTCGGAGGGAAATACATTTAGAACCTTCGGTTAGGGAGCCAGTTAGGATAAACCCCTCTGATCGATGAGATATCGAAAGAAAAGCAAAGAAGCGAACCCACTTTCATTACATTTTACAGAGAACGGATTACTAGCGAGGCTGAGTCGAAAGACGAAGGACATACTTCAAGCAGGGTTTCTAGGGTTAGAGAAAAGAATATCCCTCGGATCAGATAGATAGGAGAAATCCGGCTAAGGAAGATTGGGCCTACCCAGATTAGGAAGAATTGGACAAAGCAGCTGCTCGGGCTAAGGTACAGTGTTCTTCAATGGGCCCCGCTTCAGTTCTGGTTGCTGAAAGCAGGAAGCTGGATCGGAACTAGGAAATCTAGGATGGGCATGCACTACCTTACCTTTCAATCAACTCCTGTATCACCTATGGGGATTGGAGAATGCCTTGCAATGAATTACGGATCCTTCATGGCCTCCAGAGGAGCCTCTAATGACCTCCCCCTTCTCGAAAGATATGTAGAAACAGAAAATTGAATAGAAGAGGAGAGCAGCATGTTTCTCCGGTATCTATACTATATATTACAGCAATTGTTCGCCGTTTCCACTGCGGCCCACTTTAATGAAGAAGGGCTGTGAACTAAATTCGAATTTAGGAAAACAGTTTGCCAACCTTGTCATACCTGATATAGGACTGCTATTAATCTAATTATATAAATATATCGACTACTGACGGAAGAAAGCGGATCGGCTGTATTGTATCGATCTTGACCGAAGGGGAGCGGTCTTTAACTTAATTCGTAAGAGGAAAACGACTGTCTCTACCATAGGAAATGGGATTCAAAATGGCCACACCCACAAAGTAACATACACGACAATTCTATAATTCTTCGTCCTTTTTCTTGAGATAACGCGGAAAAGTATCTTTTTGCTATGGCGTATGATTTGATACTTGCCAACACGGAATAGAGACTCGCACTTGGGAACTCTTAGGAGTGGTTCTAATGTTAGTCAGATTTACTTCTTCCTAACGCGACGAGCAGATCAGAAGTATTTCAAGGATTGTAAGGGTGATACCTGGAGAGAGTGTAGCAACCCAACATAGATTTTTAGTACTCTATCTTAGTATTAAGAGATGGAAGAGAAGGAGCAAGGGAGCCTAGGATTAGGTGGTGGAATTGGAAAGGGGATAAGCAAGTTATGTTTAAAGAGAAAATAATTAATGAGACGGAGTGGAAGTTAGGTGAGGATGCTAACTCAATGTAGAATGAGATGGCTCATTGTATCAGTATCACGTCAGTGGCAAAAGAAGTTTTAGGTGAATCGAGAGACTGACCGAACAAAAATAAACCTTTCATCTTTCTATTATATATATAAATATGAGGAGTCTATATATATAAATATGATGAGTCATGATTGGGTCGACCCAATCATGACTATGGGACCTTTTCTCGATAAATGCTTTTTTTCTCGTTTAGTACTTTACTTGTGTAAACTCTCTCTTTTTCTTTTCTTAGAGAAGCGCAGGATTCCCTTTCTTCCCGGAACACTAATACAATCGCACTTTCTTCCTTGTCCCGCTAACCTATTATTTTTTTTAAGACAGAATTTTTAGCTTGAACTATCAATACTAGCCTAATTGATTGCTGGAATGGAACTTGATGTAACTGGCAGGGACCGCTTATATAGAACGCTTGTAGGGAACCGGAAACCAACCTGCTCTGCTAGGGAAACGACCCCGGAGACCAGCCTGATAGACTATATCTATGAACTTCGAATAAGTCCCTACTTTCCTAATAAGGGTACTGGCTCGCGAATGGCCCTACAAAATGACTCTCCTAAAATCAATGTCTGGAAGTCCTTTTAAGATAGGTTAATATAAGATATGCTATGCTTAACACTTAGGCTTAGCAAGAGGGACTGGCGCGTGAGACCGAGATCGCCATAGATTGATTGTGCAGGCAGGTAATACTCATTTTAACTAGAAAGAGGATATTATACATGAGTACTGGTTATAGTCACACTCCCAAACTCCCGAGAAGTCTTTTTTACTTAACTCTAGGACTTGCTATAAGGATGGATTGCTTTTACCCTCTATCCCGATCTCGAATTGCGCTTGGCGCCCCCAGGTTGGGCACAAACCCAGGTAGCCCCTAAACCCGGGCTCAGTCAAGAGCGGCATCTGAATCCCGCTGCAATCCCTCCAGCGCAGGTGGAGAAAAAGGGGCAAAATCTCAGTGGCCGACCTAATATGTTGGCTCCACTACCCGATTCCCCTTAATCCTCCAAGCCAATCAATGCCCCATACCCTTATCATGGTCAGTCTCATCTTTAGTGACTCCCGTGGTAAGGGGTCGAGGGAAGTGGTGTGGTGGGCCCCCTCACTTTTTTTGGAAAGAAGACAGAGAAATTCTTTTGCATTTTTGGAAGAAATCTTCTGAAGATGTCTCTTCTAGTAAGAATAGAGAAGATGTCTCATCTAGTAAGAATACACTTATTTGTGATCCTCCCTCTGTGACTGCTATTCCTATACTATCAGAACAGAAAGTAGACTATCCTAAGATTCGGGTTGCGATCCTCAAGGAAATAAGCTTGAATCTAAAAAAGACTATTAGAGTAGAGTGGGGAAACTTATAGCTACCTGCTCTTTCATTGAAATGAACGAATTACTGCCAGTAATCTGAGAATTCATTGGTTCAAGGTGATGCCGCCTTTTGGCTTGGTTCAAGCCAGCTATCCAATTACCGTGAGAGCTCTTGGACTGTTAGACCAAGTAAAGGTATTTGTCCCTTCCCCTTCTACTTACTTGAGAGTAGGGAGCAAAACTAGATAAGTCTTAAGCGAAGACTGGGTTTAATGATACCCTCCCCATTCGTAACTGCTTACAGCGGAACTTCTACTATTCATTCTATCCACTATCTCTCGACAAATGAATCTGAATCAAAGTAGAGTAGAAGGCCAGACCTTAGGCGAATTTCGGTATCAAGAGATGAAAGTGAAAGGCGGAGGTATCCTTGGACCCCAGAAGCTAGTTCCAGTATCCTCATTTCTTTGGACACCAAACATGCAACATATCCTCCATTGGCATTAACACATCATAGTGAAGCTTCCTTCACTGAACAGATCTTCAGCAAGAAGTGACTAGTTGTCATTCCAAACTCCTTACTCTTCCTCGTCAATTTCATTGCCTTAATGGCAGCAGTCTGATCCCTTTCTTCGATAAATGGAGCCGTGTGACAGCGCAGGTAGTCGCTTAGTTTCTTTCCCTGGTTGGCTAATGCTTAACACTGGTCAGATACCATAAGTTAAGTTTAAGTTGAAGTTGAAGTTATGGTAGTGCTCGCTCGGCAAATCCTATCGGTTCAGCAGCGTCCTTATCCTTAGTAGGAGCAGAAGGGATGTAGCGAGGAGCCGAAACCTACCGTTACGGAACCGTGGAAAAAGCCGAAACCTAGGGTATTCCCTGATCTGAACTTCAATAACAACCATTGCCTTACGTACGGAAAGGAAGGTGCCGTTTGCCGCAAGTAGATCTAGCTGATTGACTCGTTCATAGGCGAAAATCAA